TTACAGTGTAACACTGTATATAGAAGTTTAAAATTCACAAAAATCGCATTTTTCTAGTAATAATCTAATGTCGTAAGTATATAGGTCTCTTTAGTTTTGGGGTTGGCTAAAGAAGTTTCTTGTACTGATAAGACGTATATTTGGGGGTAGGGGGGTTATCCAAAATAAAATGAGATAATATTCAAAAAATATATTCTTCGAAAAACAAGCTCCGGGGGGAAACAGGAAATAGAATATATCCCTTGCTCTAGAGGAAAATAAATGTTATGTCCTTCTAACATAAACATATTATCCGCAGTTCTGTATTTGTCACTATACATCTGCAAACCATGTTCAGACTCAGATTAGTGTGCCGGCTCAAGACTTTATGGGGCATTGACTTCACAGAGAAAAAAAAAAAGACATAGATGCAGTCCAGATCAGTTATGGTTATCATGGGCCATCTAGTAATTGAATGATACTTCAATAGCCGGCCTCTTAAAGATAAATGATAGAACGCCTACGGTAATGCTCATAGATTCATAACCAGATGCCAGTATAATTAATAGGAAATCATTCTACAATTGAGGTCCTTGACACTTCGAAACGAGTATCGTGGTGGGCGGGTTGGTGATTTCCCGCCCTGGGGCTAGGTTAATAGTACTAATAATACTAAAGCAAAGGCGTTTGGCAAGTAGATGAATGTACTATTATACATAGTATGTCTCCGCGTTACAAAAATAACGGTAAAATAAGTCAAGGGGTAGTTTAGGCCCAGAATTTTGGCTTTGGGTGCCAGTGGCGGAAGTTAAAATCTTCCCTCCTTGAGAGAGTGTTTGTCTGCTTGTCGGTCGAATGAAAAAAATGGAGACAGTGAGTTGTTTTGTGGTAAATGATTTTAGGTAGTGCCCAGAAAATGTTTTGGCCTAGCCCAGAAAATGTTATGGCCTAGCCCAGAAATCGTTGTAGGAGTGGTTCTGTTTCTTGTGGTTATTTAGTTTAGGCGGAGCCTGGAGTAGTGTAGGGGAGGAGTTGTTCTCTGTTTAGTGGTTGTTTAGTTTAGGCGGAGCCTGGAATAATATGAGGTGGTGTTGTGCCTCGGTTTTGTGGTTAGCGTGGGTGTGCTTGTCCGGAGAGGGGTTTAGTCCTCGGCTTCGGCTTACAAGACCGATGTTTTTCCTAAACTATCTGGACATCATTTTATTAGCTTGTTCTCTCATAGGCTAATTAGGGGGATGAGAATAATAAATAGGGAGAAGTAAAAGATGGAGGCGGCTTGGCCGACTTCGATGAAAGGGGGCTCAACTGGTTTCCCCCCGATTCAGGTTAAGATTAGAGTGTTTGCTAGTAGGGCTCAAAATAAGATTCGTGATGTAGGGCGGAACGTTAGGCTTCGTTGTTTTGATGTGTGAAGTAGGGGAACTACTATTAAGATTAGGATAGACATGAGAAGAGCGATTACTCCCCCTAGTTTATTAGGAATAGATCGAAGAACAGCGTAGGCGAATAGGAAGTATCATTCTGGTTGGATGTGGGGAGGGGTAACTAAGGAGTTTGCGGGGGTAAAGTTTTCTGGGTCTCCGAGAAGGTTTGGTGTAAGAAGGGAAATTAATACTAAGATAAGCAGTATGAGTAGAAATCCTAAGGCATCCTTATAAGAGAAGTATGGATGAAAAGAAATTTTGTCTTGATTAGAAGAAATTCCTGTTGGGTTGTTTGACCCAGTTTGGTGAAGGAAAAGAAGGTGAACGATGCTAGCTCCTGCAATTAAGAAAGGGAATAAGAAGTGGAATGCAAAAAATCGTGTAAGTGTTGCCTTATCTACTGAAAACCCACCTCAGATTCATTGTACAAGAGAATCCCCTAGATATGGGATAGCTGAGAGAAGATTAGTAATGACTGTGGCGCCTCAAAATGATATTTGCCCTCATGGTAGGACGTAGCCGACAAAAGCAGTGGCCATAACTAAGAATAATAGAATTACGCCGATGTTTCAGGTCTCTTTGAATATGTAGGAGCCGTAGTACAAGCCGCGTCCAATGTGCAGGTAAATGCAGATGAAGAATAGTGAGGCCCCGTTAGCATGGATGTTTCGTACTAGTCAGCCATAGTTTACATCCCGGCAAATATGGGCAACAGATGAAAATGCTGATTGTGTGTCTGCTGTGTAGTGCATTGCTAGGAATAGCCCTGTAAGAATCTGTGTGATTAAGCAGATGCCTAAGAGAGAACCAAAATTTCATCAGTATGAGATGTTAGATGGTGTTGGGAGATCAATGAATGAGCCGTTGATAATTTTTAGTAAGGGGTGGGTTTTTCGTATAATGTGGGCCATTGTTTTTATAGTTGAACACAACGTTGATTTTTCAGGTCACAGGTCTTGGTTAGAGCCCAGGTAAGAATAATGATTTATTTAGGGTTTTTGTCAATAATTGGTATTTTAGTTGGTTTAATTGCCGTAGCTTCTAATCCGTCTCCTTATTTTGCAGCTTTTGGATTAGTTCTTGCCTCCATTAGCGGGTGTTGTTTGTTAGTAGATTTTGGGGTGTCTTTTCTTTCTTTAATTTTATTGTTGATTTATCTGGGCGGTATAATAGTTGTTTTTGCGTATTCTGCTTCTCTTGCGGCTGAGCCGTACCCTGAAGCATGAGGTAGCTGGTCTGTAGTGCTGTATGTGTGTACATATGTAGTTTTGTTGTTTTTTGGGGGGTTGTGGTTTAGTTGCAGTTATTCTGTTGACCATCTCTTTAGTGGGGCATGTGTCGATTTTGAGGTAGTTGGTCTTGATTGAGGGGGAGTGGGTGGAATGTATGTTTTTGGTGGTATTTTGTTGGTTGCCGTAGGGTGAGCTCTTCTTTTGACCTTATTTGTGGTGCTAGAGGTAACACGGGGGGTGTCACGGGGGGCTTTACGGGCTGTAAGATACTGCTAAGATTAGCAGGATGTTGGTTAAAAAGATTATTATATATATTTTAACTATGCCCGATTGAAGATTAGTAGTGGTTTTGACAGGGGGCAGTATTTGGGTTGATATTCCTTTAGGCCCTGCTTTTTCGTACCATAGCGTGTCTGCGATATGCGTTGAAATATTTTGTCCAAAATTTAGCTTGGCTTTTGGTGGAATTCGATGAAAGATAGTAGGGAAAAAAGCCAGTATATTTGTAAAGGTGTGGATGTCTGTCTTTTGTTTAGATGAGAAGTTTGAAATATCAATTGCTATGAATAGGCCGAGGATGGTAACAAGGAGGGCTATTAATTTTAGTTCTATCGGTATAGTGAGGACTTGTGTTTTTATTGGAAGAGTGCAGCTGATGATCAATATCCCAGCAATGATGCTCCCTCAGGCTAGTCGAGTAATAGGGTTAATGACTAGATGGTTGTTTTCATTAATTGGGGATATTGGGGTAGATCGAGGAGTATTTATTGAAGAGAAAAAAATGATTCGAAAACTATAAACGGCGGTAAAGGAAGTTGCGACAAGTGTTAAAATTAGGGCGAGTGAGTTCAGATTTGAGATGTTTATGGATTCAATAATGGCATCTTTAGAAAAGAAGCCTGAGAGGTAAGGGGTTCCTGTGAGGGCCAAGCTTCCAATGGTCAGACAAGTGGTGGTAATTGGAAGTATTTTTTGTAGTCCCCCTATTTTTCGAATATCCTGCTCGTCGTTTAGGCTGTGGATAATTGACCCTGAACATAAAAATAATATTGCCTTGAAAAAAGCGTGTGTGCAGATATGAAAGAAGGCTAGTTGTGGCTGGTTTAGGCCGATTGTTACTATTATAAGGCCTAGTTGGCTTGATGTGGAAAATGCTACAATTTTTTTAATGTCGTTTTGTGTTAGGGCACATGTGGCTGTAAATACCGTTGTTAGGGCCCCAAGGCAGAGGCAAATTGATAGCGCAGTTTTGTTTTGTTCAATTATCGGTTGAAATCGGATTAGTAGAAAGATTCCGGCCACCACTATTGTGCTTGAGTGCAATAGGGCAGAAACCGGGGTAGGGCCCTCTATAGCGGCAGGGAGTCACGGGTGAAGCCCAAATTGGGCGGATTTTCCTATTGCCGCCAGGATCAGGCCGAGGAGCGGAAGAATCGAGTCCTTGTTAAACAGGGTGAATATTTGTTGAAGTTCTCATGCGTTTAAGGCTATGGCTAATCATGCTATTGCTAGGATTAACCCGATGTCACCTACTCGGTTATATATTACTGCTTGTATAGCAGCGGTATTAGCATCTGCTCGGGCGTGTCATCAGCCGATTAGTAGGAAGGATATAATTCCTACTCCCTCTCATCCGATAAAAAGTTGGAATATGTTGTTGGCTGAGACGAGAATTATTATTGCTAGTAGAAATGTTAGTAAGTATTTAAAGAAGCGGTTGATCTCTTGGTCCGAGTGTATATATCAAACTGCAAACTCCAAGATTGACCATGTAACAAATAAGGCAATAGGTGAGAATAATACTGAGTACTGGTCAATTTTAATGCTGGATGAGATGTTAAAACTGTAGATGGTCATTCATGAAAAGTTGATTGTTGTTGATTCTAGCCCAGAGTTTATGAAAATTAATATTGGTAAGAGGCTTAGAAGAAAAGAATATTTTACTGAGGTTTTTACCAGGGCTGGTCATGCTTTTGGTGTTTTTATAAAACATGCTATAATTAAAGGCAAGGCCAGGAGGGTTAATGAGAAAATGAATGAGGAGTTAAATATCAGGGTTTGGTTCATAGCTTTTACTTGGATTTGCACCAGGAGTATTTGGCTCCTAAAACCAATGGATTACTATTATCCTTTAAAAGCTAAGAAGACTAAAGATTTTAACTTTAGATTCAGATAATTAGCAGTCTCTGTGTTTAACAACTCTTCTCGGTGCATAGAAAGGGTTTAACTTTCATTTTTAGAATCACAATCTAATATTTTTTTAAATTATACGCACATGAAAATATCCCTGAAATAAGAGAGGGTTTAAAAATCAGTAGTAGTATGGGTATTAGGTGTATTATAATAAGGAAGTGTTCTCGAGTGTGGGACGGGGCAATTTGGCCAAGATGTAGGGGGGTTGGGCCACGTTGTGTTATTAAAAACATATAGAGCGTGTAAGAGGCCGTAATTAGGGCACCGAGGCCGGTGATTAAAATTGTTCACGGAGACCAGTTGAATAGTGAGACTATGATAGTTAGTTCTCCTCATAGGTTTATTGAGGGAGGAAGTGCTATGTTTGAGAGGTTTGTAATGAGTCATCAGGTGGCTATTAAGGGTAATACTGCTTGAGCCCCCCGGACTAGAAGTAGGGTTCGACTGTGTGTTCGTTCGTAGTTCAAGTTCGCCAGGCAAAAGAGGGCTGATGAAATAAGTCCGTGTGAGATTATTAAAATAATTGCCCCTGTTAGGCTTCATGGTGTTTGAATTATAATGGCGGCGATTACTAGGCCTATATGGCTTACAGATGAGTATGCAATTAGTGATTTAAGGTCTGTCTGTCGTATGCAGATTAGGCTCGTTATTACAACTCCCCATAGGGCCAGGATTACAAACGGGTATGATATTTCTTTTGTTAGGGGGGTGAGGAGTATGGTGACCCGAATAATGCCATATCCGCCTAATTTTAGTAATACTGCTGCTAAGATTATTGATCCGGCGACAGGGGCCTCTACGTGGGCTTTAGGCAATCAGAGGTGTGTGCCATAAAGGGGTATTTTGACTATAAAAGCTAGGAGGCAGGCTAATCATAAAATCTTGTCCGCATATGCTTGTGTAACCGTTAGATTTGCTATATTTAGTAAAATTAGAGAAAGTGATCCTGAAGAGCTTTGAATGGTGAGGAGTGCGACTAATAGTGGTAAAGAGCCTGCCAGGGTATAAAATAGAAAATACGTGCCGGCATTTAATCGTTCGGCTTGGTTGCCCCAGCGGGTAATAATAATTAGTGTTGGGATTAGGGTAGCCTCGAAGGCGATATAGAATAAAGTGAGTTCGGTTGAAGAAAAGGCGATGATTAAGGAGGCTTGTAGGATGGTGAGTATAACTAGATAAGTTCGTTGTCGGGGTAATGGGTTGGTTTTCAGATGATTTTGGCTGGCTAGTGTTATTAATGGGAGAAGTCAGCATGTCAATACTAGCAGTGGGGATGAAACTGGGTCTACCAGTATATGTGTGTTCGTAAAGGTTGAGAATTCGAACGGGAGGTTGAGTCATATGAGGCTTATCATTGCAATAATAGAGCTATTTGTCAGGAAATGGGTTCATAGTCATTTTGGGTTGGCTAATCATGCCAGTGGGAGGAGTATGGTGGTTGAAATTAAGATTTTTAGCATTGCAGTAGGTTTAAGTTTTTTAAATGGTCTGTCCCATGGGTTCGAGTTGTGGCTACTATAAGGGCGAGTCCAGTGCTTGCCTCACATGCTGATATAGTTAGTAGCAGCATAGGAATTAAAAAGTGGTACCCGGTGCTTATTTGTGTCGCCCATACGGAGATCGCGATAAATATTGCAAGTATTATTCCTTCTAAGCATAGAAGAGCGGATAGAAAGTGTGTTCGGTGGAGTATTAGTCCGGTAGTGCCTAGTGTGAATGCCGATATAGCCGTAAATAATGTTGATGACATAAAGTATTTCTGGGGTTAAACCAAAATTTACTGAGTCGAAATCAGTGTTCTTATTTAGATTAAATACTTATTCGGCTCATTCTAGGCCGCCCTGGAGTCATTCATACACTAACCCTAGGGTAAGGAGAAGTAGAATAATTGTTGATCAGAGTAGTGTATTAGTTGTAGATATTTGTGATGCTCAGGGGGTTGGTAGAAGAAGGGCAATTTCAAGATCGAAAAGCAGAAAGAGGATGGCGATTAAGAAAAATCGGATTGAAAATGGTAATCGGGCAGTGCCAAGGGGGTCAAAGCCGCATTCGTATGGTGATAGTTTTTCTGTGTCTGGGTTATTTTGTGGGAGTCAAAATCCTACTGTAATGAGGATTAATGATAAGGCTGTTGTAAAAACTAGCATTAGTGAGACTAAGTTCATTGTCTTCTCTTAGGCTTTAACTAAGATCTAATAATTGGAAGTCATTTATACGGGTTGTACTAAAAAGACATGATCCTCATCAGTAAATGGATACATATAGGAATAGTCAGACTACGTCTACGAAGTGTCAATATCATGCTGCTGCTTCAAATCCGAAGTGGTGGTTTGATGTAAAGTGGAATTTAATTTGTCGGAAAAGACACACAGAGAGGAATATAGATCCAATAATAACATGTAAACCGTGAAACCCTGTTGCGACAAAAAAGGTTGAGCCGTAGACTCCGTCTGCAATTGTAAAAGGGGCTTCATAGTATTCCATAGCTTGAAGGGCGGTGAAGTACAGGCCTAGGACGATGGTTAGAGATAGAGATTGAATGGCTTCTTTTCGGTCTCCTTGTATGATGCTGTGGTGGGCTCATGTTACTGTTACGCCAGAGGCTAGAAGTACGGCTGTATTTAATAAAGGAACTTCAAATGGGTCTAGTGGTGAAATTCCAGCGGGGGGTCAGCATTCCCCTAGCTCTGGAGTTGGGGCGAGGCTTGAGTTGTAAAATGCTCAAAAAAACCCTAAGAAGAAGAATACTTCTGATGTAATAAACAGGATTATTCCATATCGGAGTCCTTTTTGTACTGGAGGGGTGTGGTGCCCTTGAAATGTGCCTTCTCGAATGATGTCTCGTCACCATTGGAGTATGGTAAGTAGTATAATTACTAGTCCGAGCGTTATTAAAGTTATGGATCCAAAGTGAAACCATATTGCTAAGCCAGAAGTTAGGAGAAGAGCTGCAATGGCTCCTGTGAGAGGTCAAGGGCTTGGGTCTACTATGTGATAGGCGTGTGCTTGGTGTGCCATTAGACGTTTTCTTGTAAGTATAGACTTAGTAGAAGAACAAAGACGTAGGCTTGAATTATGGCTACTGCAATTTCTAGGAGTGTTAGTAGAAATAGAATTATTATTGTTAATACAGAGATTGCCGGTATTATTGGTATTAGGACTAAAACGGCAGTAGAGATTAGTTGGATAAGCAGGTGGCCCGCTGTTAAGTTGGCTGTTAGCCGCACGCCCAGGGCTAAGGGTCGGATGAAGAGACTGATTGTCTCGATAATGATTAATACTGGGATCAGAGGCGTTGGGGTGCCTTCTGGGAGTATATGTCCCAGGGCATGGGTTGTCTGGTTACGAAGTCCAGTTAGCACTGTAGCAAGTCATAGCGGGACTGCAAGCCCCAGGTTTAAGGAGAGTTGGGTTGTTGGAGTAAATGTATATGGTAGTAAGCCTAAGAGATTAAGGGTAATCAAAAACATTATGAGGGAGGCCAGGAGAAGAGATCAGCTGTGTCCTTTGGGGTTAATAGGGAGCATGAGTTGTTTTGTAAATGTGCCGAAAAATCAGGCTTGTGTTGTGGATAGTCGGTTGTTTAATCAATGGTTTGAAGTTTTTGGAAATAGTAACCATGGGAGTAGTAAGGCTAGTCCTATTAGGGGAACCCCAAATGTTGTGGAGCTTATAAATTGGTCAAAAAAGCTTAAGTTCATGGTCAGTCTCAGGGTTGTGTTTTTTCTTTTTTAGTGTTTTGCGGGGTTGGTTCGTTTTGGTACTTAAAGTCGTTAATTTTAGCTGTTAAAATAATTAGGTAAATAATTCATGATGTAAAAAAAATAGAAAATCATGGGCCAGGGTTTAGTTGTGGCATGTCATTAAGGGTGGTTGGTGGTCACCGATCTTTAGCTTAAAAGGCTATTGCTTATCCGTGAAAGCTTCTTAATGATGTTTCTAGCATTGATGAAGATCACTTCTGAAAGTGGTTTAATGGTGTTGCCTCTACTACGATTGGCATAAAGCTGTGGTTAGCTCCACAAATCTCTGAGCATTGGCCATAGAAGACTCCTGGGCGAGATGCGATGAAGGTTGTCTGATTGAGTCGTCCTGGGATGGCGTCTGTTTTAACACCTATAGATGGGACTGCTCAGGAGTGAAGTACGTCCTCTGCGGAGATAAGTATTCGAATTGGGGATTCTATTGGAATTACTATTCGGTTATCTACTTCTAGTAGACGAAATTGTCCTGGAGTGAGGTCTTGGGTCGGTAATATATATGAATCAAATATTAAGTCTTCATAATTTGTAAACTCATAGCTTCAGTATCACTGGTGTCCGATTGCTTTGACCGTTAAGTGTGGATCGCTAATTTCATCTATCAGATATAGAATTCGTAAGGAAGGGAGGGCAATGACAATTAAGATAATTGCAGGCATAATGGTTCATACCATCTCGATTTCTTGGGCGTCTATGGCGTTAGTGTTCGTTAGTTTAGTGGTTATTATTGTTGTAATAATATAAAGTACCATGGTGCTAATTAAAAAAACGGCTATTAGTGCGTGGTCGTGAAAGTGTAACAATTCTTCTATGATCGGGGATGCTGCGTCTTGAAAGCCTAGTTGTGACGGATGTGCCATATAAGATGTACAAGGTTTCAACTGGTAATAAGGCCTTGACAAGGCCTTGTAATATTTTTACTAACATCTCTAAGAAAGTGGTAGATTGGTTATACGGTTGACTTGAAATTAGCCGAGGGGGGTTCGATTCCTTCCTTTCTTGTTAGCCGGTTCGGGCTTGAACAAATGATGGCTCTTCGAATGTGTGGTACGGTGGTGGGCATCCGTGGAGTCATTCGATGTTTGTGGAGGTAAGTTCTGTTGTTATTACTTCTCGTTTTGAGGCGAAGGCTTCTCAAATAATAAATATTATTATGATTACGGCAATAAGAGAGATTAAAGAGCCAATAGATGAGACTGTGTTTCAAAGGGTGTATGCGTCTGGGTAGTCAGAGTATCGTCGTGGCATTCCTGCCAGGCCAAGAAAGTGCTGTGGAAAAAATGTAAGGTTTACCCCTAAAAATATTACACCAAAGTGAATTTTGGATCAAGTAGGGTGAAGAGTGTACCCGGAGAAAAGCGGGAACCAGTGGACAAATCCCCCTATAATGGCAAATACGGCTCCTATAGATAGTACGTAGTGAAAATGTGCTACAACATAGTAGGTGTCATGTAGGACAATGTCTAGCGATGAGTTTGCTAGTACAATGCCAGTCAGTCCCCCCACAGTAAATAGAAAAATAAATCCAAGGGCTCACAGCATGGCAGCGTCCCATTTAATTGAGCCCCCGTGCATAGTTGCTAGTCAGCTAAAAACTTTTACTCCTGTTGGAATGGCGATGATTATTGTAGCGGATGTGAAATATGCTCGTGTATCTACATTCAGGTCTACTGTAAACATGTGATGGGCTCAGACGATGAAGCCTAGAAGGCCAATTGATATTATTGCTCAAACTATGCCCATATACCCAAAGGGTTCTTTTTTAGCGGAATAGTAGGTTACAATATGCGAGATCATGCCAAAGCCGGGGAGAATAAGAATATAGACCTCGGGGTGGCCGAAAAATCAGAACAAGTGTTGATAAAGCACCGGGTCCCCTCCTCCGGCCGGGTCAAAGAACGTCGTGTTTAGATTTCGGTCTGTAAGAAGCATGGTAATACCCGCCGCTAGTACTGGGAGGGAAAGGAGAAGGAGGATGGCGGTAATTAATACGGACCACACAAACAGGGGGGTTTGATATTGTGTTATTGACGGGGGTTTTATGTTGATTGATGTCGTGATAAAGTTAATTGCCCCTAAAATTGAAGATACCCCTGCTAGATGTAGAGAAAAAATTGTTAAGTCGACAGAGGCACCTGCATGGGCGAGATTTCCTGCTAGTGGGGGGTAAACTGTCCACCCGGTGCCTGCCCCCGCCTCTACCCCCGAGGAGGCAAGCAGGAGTAAGAATGAAGGGGGGAGCAGCCAGAAGCTTATGTTATTCATTCGCGGGAAGGCCATGTCGGGGGCTCCAATCATTAGGGGAACGAGCCAGTTTCCAAAACCTCCGATTATTACAGGCATTACTATAAAAAAAATTATTACAAAGGCATGGGCTGTGACGATAACATTGTAAATTTGATCATCCCCGAGGAGTGCGCCTGGCTGACTAAGTTCGGCTCGGATAAGCAGGCTGAGTGCTGTGCCAACTATGCCAGCTCAAGCACCGAAGATTAAGTAGAGGGTGCCGATATCTTTATGATTAGTAGAAAATAGTCATCGAGTGGTTATCACTGGTAAAATGGCCGAAGCAGGTGCAAGGTTGTAGCCCTTGTTATAAAGGTTAAAGTCCTTTTTTTATCAAGCCCCGTGATGTTCAGCATATAAAATTGCAAATTTTAAAGGGTAAAATAGCTTTTGCCGGGGCTTCTCCCGCTTTTTTCCCCCAACAAGCGGGAGAAGTAGATTAAAGCTCGGTGATTGAGCGTTTAGCTGTTAACTAAAAGGTCGTAGGGTAAAAGCCTGCTGGTCTAGAAGGTTTTAGCTTAATTAAAGTGTCTGGGTTGCATTCAGAAGATGTGGGGTAGAGTCCTGCAGGTCTTATCAAAGACTAGAAGATTTTAACTTCTGCTGAAGGCTTTGAAGGCCTTTGGTCTTGTTATCCTAAGTCTTTAGTTTTTTATTAATAGTATGGGTGTAATTGGTATTAGTATAGTAGATAATACAATTAATATTGGGATAATGAGGGGTAAGTTGTTTTTCTTCCGTCAGGTTAAGTTAGAGTTTGAGATGTTGGGGGGGGAGGTTATTGAGACAACATAGGATAAGCGGAGGTAAAAAAAAAGACTTAGTAGGGCTGATAGGGCTATTATGGTAGAGATAGTTCCTAGGTGATGTTTAGTTATTTCTTGCAGGATTAGTCATTTTGGTAAAAATCCTGATAATGGAGGGAGGCCTCCAAGGGACATGAGACCTGCTATTGTTGAGACTGCTAGTGTTGGTGTTTTTAGTCAGGAGGTTGATAGTTTGTTCACGCTTGTGGCGTTTAGGGCTATGAGTCCTATAAATATGGATGAAGTTATTATAAGATAGATTACTAGGTTTAGTAGTGCCAGGTTTGGGGCAAAGGAGATAACTAAGGTCATTCAGCCAAGGTGTGCAATAGATGAATATGCTATAATCTTCCGTGTTTGGGTTTGATTTAGGCCTCCTCACCCCCCGATGATTGCGGATGCTAGGGCTATTAGGATTAGTAGATTGGCGTTAAGTTGGTGGCTTGTTAGAACTAAAAGGGCTATTGGGGCGAGTTTTTGTCATGTTGAGAGGATTAAGCATGTTATTATATCTAGGCCTTGCAAGACATCTGGCAGTCAGAGATGAAAGGGGGCGATTCCTAGTTTAATTGCTAGGGCAATTGTTAAGATTGTCATAGGGGCATAGCTGGTTATGCTTATAATAGTCCATTCCCCTGTTAATCATGCGTTTATAGTGGTGGCGAATAGAAGAAGGGCGGAAGCTGTGGCTTGTGTTAAGAAGTATTTTGTTGCGGATTCTGTGGCTCGTGGGTGGTGTATCTTGGTTATTAATGGAATAATAGCTAGTGTATTAATTTCTAGTCCTATTCAAGCTAGGAATCAGTGGGAGCTCGACAGTGTAGTAATTGTTCCAACAGCTAGGCTTGATATTAGCATTGATAGTGCATAGGGGCTCATTAGTAAAAGAAGGGTTTTCACCAACATATTTGGGGTATGGGCCCAAAAGCTTAGTTTAGCTTATTTTACTTAAAAAATGGTGTAGAGGATGCACGAGGGGTTTTGATCTCCTAGGGGTAGGTTCGAGTCCTATTTTTTAGCAGGAGATGAGAGGGTTTGAACCTCTATGGGTCACTCTATCAAAGTGATTCCTATCTTTCGGGCACATATCCTAATATAATGGTGGGATGCTTGTTATTGTAATTGGTAGAGAGATGTGAAATAGTGTTATTGCTAGTGTAAAAGGTAAAAAGTTTTTTCAAATTAGGTGTATTAGCTGGTCATATCGGAATCGTGGGTAGGATGCGCGCACCCATAGGAATATAACGGAAAGTGCCGATGCTTTAATTATAAGGTTAATTGTTAAAATTCCTGGTTGAAGGTGGTTTATCGTGGGGCCCAAAAATAAGACGGCTGATAGGGTGTTTATTAATAAAATATTGGAATATTCTGCTAAAAAAAACAAGGCAAATGGGCCCCCTGCGTATTCTACGTTGAATCCTGATACTAGTTCAGACTCTCCTTCTGTTAGGTCAAATGGGGCTCGATTTGTTTCTGCTAGGGTAGAAATAAACCACATTATTGCTATAGGCCATGCTGGGATAAGGAGCCAAGTTGCTTCTTGTGTGGTATTAAAGGCTATTAGCACAAAGCCCCCGGTCATTAGAATAAGGCATAGGAGGATGAGTGCTAAAGTAACTTCATACGAAATAGTCTGTGCTACTGCTCGAAGTGCTCCAATTAGGGCATATTTCGAGTTTGATGATCAGCCTGAGCCTAGAATTGAGTACACGGCTAGGCTTGATAAAGCTAGTAGAAAGAGGATTCCGAGGTTCAAGTTTGATAACATAAATGGCATAGGCATGGGGAGTCAGATTATCAGAGCCAGGGTTAGTGCTATTGTAGGCATAATTAGAAAGAGGGCTTGTGATGCTGTTGATGGTCGGATTGGTTCTTTGGTGAATAGTTTTAATCCGTCTGCGATTGGTTGAAGGAGGCCTATTGGTCCAACAACATTAGGGCCTTTTCGTAGTTGTATATATCCTAATACTTTTCGTTCGACAAGGGTTAAGAATGCTACGGCTAATAAGATTGGTACAATGTATAGTAGTGGGTTTAAGATTATAGAGAAGAGGTACATAGTTAAGAAGAGGAGTTGAACCTCTGGTGGAAAGGGCTTAGGTCTTTTGCAATTACCGGGCTCTGCCATCTTAACTTGTCCTTGGTTTAGGGATATGTTTTGTGTTAGGCTTGATTTGTTTTCAGTGGTAGGAGAGCTTTATCCGTAAGAGGCTCTATTTTCTCGGTCCTTTCGTACTAGAAAAAATTTATTATAGATAGAAACTGACCTGGATTGCTCCGGTCTGAACTCAGATCACGTAGGACTTTAATCGTTGAACAAACGAACCTTTAATAGCGGCTGCACCATTTGGGTGTCCTGATCCAACATCGAGGTCGTAAACCCATTCGTCGATATGGACTCTTAGAAAGGATTGCGCTGTTATCCCTAGGGTAACTTGGTTCGTTGATCACTTAGTGGGTCATTTATAACAAATGTTTTAGTCTTTGAAGTGTCGCTCTAAGCTGTCTATCGCGGAGGATCTTCTTTCTTCCGTGGTCGCCCCAACCGAAAACTTAGATTATGGCTACACATTTGTACTTTTTGCCTGTTGGTTAAGAGTGTGGGTGTAGTTAATTTTATGTTTAAAGCTCCATAGGGTCTTCTCGTCTTATAAAAATATCTCCGCTTCTGCACGGAGAGATTAATTTTACTGATCGGATTAAAGAGACAGTTGAATTTTCGTTTTGCCTTTCATACAGGTCTTTATTTAAAAGACAAGTGATTACGCTACCTTTGCACGGTCATGATACCGCGGCCGTTAAAATTTATCACTGGGCAGGCAGGACCTCTTATACTAAGTACGGCAAGAGGCGATGTTTTTGGTAAACAGGCGAAATTCTTGGTTGCCGAGTTCCTTTTTAATCTTTTAATCTTCTTAAATGCTCCTGTGTCGGGTTAACGGTTATTTTAATATGTCTTTCTTGTTTATTAAATATTTGTGGTCGTTAATTATCAGTGACTTTTTCGTACTGATTTACGCTTGCATGTAGAGAATGTTTTCTTGTTACTCATTCTAGTATAAACTCATCTACTTAGTAGATAGGCTTGATATTTTTGTGAATTTAGATTTTTTATTCGGATAATAAGGGGTATCTGAAACTGAGCTTTGACGCTTTCTAATGGTGGCTGCTTTTAGGCCTACACGGTTAAGTTCTTTTATTAATATAATCTTTATTCATAACATAGGTTGTATCCTTTGTTAATAGAGCTGTACCTCTATTAACTAACTTTAAAGTGCTATTTTTATTTTTTATAAAATTTAGGGCATTTTAAGCTGAACTTATATCCATTTCTCAAGCAACCAGCTATCACTAGGCTCGTTAGGCTTTTCACCTCTACTTAAAAATCATCCCACTCTTTTGCCACAGAGACGGGTTAGCTCTAACTGCTGTTTTTAAGTAGCTCGTCTAGTTTCGGGGGGGCTGACTTTACTTCTTTTTGCAAGGTTGGACTTACTAGACCATTATGCAAAAGGTACAAGGGTTAGTCTTTTCTTTTTCTTGTTTTTGTTATTTATTTCAGTTTTATTTCATCTTTCCTTTGCAGTACTTTTTCTGTTGCGCATGAAAAATTTCTATCGCCTATACTATTTAGTTAAATGGTTTATTTGTCCTTTTAATAGGTATGAGTTGTTTTGGCTAGAATTATCACTCAATTCAATCCGAGTTTAACAGGTATTTTCTTGGTGTAAGCAAGATGCTTTAATTAAGCTATAAATTGATGTTCCAAGTTCACCTTCCGGTAAACTTACCATGTTACGACTTGCCTCTTCTTCTTTTTTCTCTTTGTTTATTTAATATAAAATAGTGCTTGAAGAGGGTGACGGGCGGTGTGTGCGCGCTCCATTGCCGGTTTAAAAAGAACGCTCTTTTTTCTTTTTACTGCTAAATCCTCCTTCGTAGTTTTATTTCATAAACTTTTCCGTGTTTTCTAGGTTAGAAAATGTAGCCCATTTCTTCCCGCTTTATTTGCTACACCTTGACCTGACGTTTTTATGTGTATAATTGTGCCTACTTTTGGTCCCTTGAAGGGTGGGCTGGACGGTGGTATATAGGCTGTATTGGCAATAAGTGGTGAGGTTTATCGTGGATTATCGATTATAGAACAGGCTCCTCTAGGGGGGTGTAGAGCACCGCCAAGTCCTTTGAGTTTTAAGCTGTTGCTCGTAGTACTCGGGCGGATGGGGGGGGTCAAAGTTTATGGCTAGGCATAGTGGGGTATCTAATCCCAGTTTGTGTCCTAGCTGTCGTGGGTTCAATGGTGTTCTTGTAAGGTTGCTTTCGGTGTTGTGTTTTTTTTAACCTTTGCGTACGACAGCAGGGTTAGTTTTTAGCCTTATTTAGCTTGCACGTCTAACCACTCTTTGGGCCGATTAAATTAATTTGAGTCTCTCGTATAACCGCGGTGGCTGGCACGAGATTTACCGACTCTGTTGACTATCGCTGATTCAAGCTTGTGTCGCTTATTGTTCAATGTCTATCACTGCTGAATTCCCTTGGGGGTGTGGTTGAACAAGATGTCTTTGGCAATATAAGTGCCTGATATCTGCTCCTGTTCTACTTGTTGGTAGTATAGGGCATTTTCACGGGAGTGCAGATACTTGCATGTGTAAGCGTAGCAGAAATTAATAGCAAGGCCAGGACCAAACCTCTATGTTCATGAGATATTTTAAAATCTGTCTTAGCATTTTCAGTGCCACGCTTTATGTAAGCTACATTAAC